TTTAAAAATGTATAATTTTTATTATCAAGTGTAATTTTATTAAATATAGGNTATATGAGTTTATTAATAAAGTAGCGGCTTTATTTTTTTGTAACTAAAATCCTATATTTTTAAATTAATTAATTGTATATAATTTTTATTGGAACTAATTTTACTTTTAAAAATGTATAATTTTTATTATCAAGTGTAATTTTATTAAATATAGGNTAATATGAGTTTATTAATAAAGTAGCGGCTTTATTTTTTTGTAACTAAAATCCTATATTTTTAAATTAATTAATTGTATATAATTTTTATTGGAACTAATTTTACTTTTAAAAATGTATAATTTTTATTATCAAGTGTAATTTTATTAAATATAGGATAAAGTTTATTAATAAAGTAGCGGCTTTATTTTTTTGTAACTAAAATCCTATATTTTTAAAAAGAGAATTAATTCTATAGTTGAGGTATGAACCCAAAAGCTTTATTAGCTTACTTTTTAGGTAACAAATACAGGGGTGCTTGTATAATTTATTTCATCAAAATAATCCTTTAATCAGGCAATTTGTTATAATTAAATAAATAAAATTTTTTATTCTAATTTCTATATATAAAAGTGAACTATGTAAACTTTTTTTTCCATTTTTTTGCCTAAAAATCTTTTAATCCTTCAATTTATATGTATTATTATAATATTAATTTATAACTTATTAATTCAAATTTAATAGTGCTCCAACACTGATAAATACTTTTAAATTTCTTATAAATTCTTATGCTTAAAATTTAACTATGTATATTTTTATACTAAAATTTAATGATAAAATTCATTATACACCTCAAAAATTAATATATTAATTTTTATTATAATTATATATACATATATTAATATATATTTATTAATATACATATATATATTAATATATAATACCTACCYWWRGGTAGGTATATTAATTATATATATATTAATATATTATTTATCTTATTATTAATAACTTAGTATTATAATATATTTTCATTAATAAGAGATGAGTTAATTTAACCTATATTCATAATCTCTCTATTAACTTAAGAGGAATAACTTATTTATATTTATATATTTATTTTTATTTATAACTAATCTAACATTAGGTAACCTTATATATTAATATTATATATGTTAATATAATTATATATACATATATTAATATATATTTATTAATATCTTATATTTAATAGATGTTAAATGATATTTTTATATTAATATAAAAAGTCAACTTAAATATTTTAATAGATGTTTAATAAAAATATAAACTAATACCTTGATAATTATATAAATATAATAAAATAACTTATTTATGCATTTAGCGGTATTAAATAAAAATATAAGTCAATATATAATATTTATATTCCATAGTTTTATAAAATTATATAAAAAGTCAACTTAAATATTTTAATAGATGTTTAATAAAAATATAAACTAATACCTTGATAATTATATAAATATAATAAAATAACTTATTTATGCATTTAGCGGTATTAAATAAAAATATAAGTCAATATATAATATTTATATTCCATAGTTTTATAAAATTATATAAAAAGTCAACTTAAATATTTTAATAGATGTTTAATAAAAATATAAACTAATACCTTGATAATTATATAAATATAATAAAATAACTTATTTATGCATTTAGCGGTATTAAATAAAAATATAAGTCAATATATAATATTTATATTCCATAGTTTTATAAAATTATATAAAAAGTCAACTTAAATATTTTAATAGATGTTTAATAAAAATATAAACTAATACCTTGATAATTATATAAATATAATAAAATAACTTATTTATGCATTTAGCGGTATTAAATAAAAATATAAGTCAATATATAATATTTATATTCCATAGTTTTATAAAATTATATAAAAAGTCAACTTAAATATTTTAATAGATGTTTAATAAAAATATAAACTAATACCTTGATAATTATATAAATATAATAAAATAACTTATTTATGCATTTAGCGGTATTAAATAAAAATATAAGTCAATATATAATATTTATATTCCATAGTTTTATAAAATTATATAAAAAGTAACTTGATTTTGATTAATTAATTAGTTTTTAAAAAAATTTATCATGCATTTATTTTTAAATAGGTTTTAAAAGCAGTTTTTTATATTATATAATTATAAATTTATAGATTAAGTTATTTTATAGAGGATTAGTTTAAATTGTGCCAGCAACTGCGGTTATACATTTAATTCAAATTAATTATTTAAGCAAAAAATAATTAATTTATTAGAAATATTTTATAAATAAAGTTATGGTAAAATTTTTTAAATGATATAATTTAAAAATTTATGAAATATATGTATTAAAATAGGATTAGATACCCTAGTATAAATATATTTAAATTAGTTTTGCTTAATTAGTATTTGTTATATCATTAAATTTAAAAGATTTGGCGGTAAATTATTTAATTAGAGGAACTTGTTTTGTAATCGATAATCCACGTTTAATTTTTCCTATATTTGTTAATCAATTTATATACCGTTGTTTATGAAAATTTTTATTGAATTTTAATTTTCTTAATAAATTTTTTAGTTAAATCAAGTCAAGGTGTAGTTTATATATAGGTTTATAATGAGTTACTATTATTTATAATAATGAATTATGTTTTGAAATTTAATATATGAAAAAGGATTTATTAGTAATAAGTAATTAAATAGTATTTATGAATTATATACTAATTTATGTACATATTGCCCGTCGCTTTCATTGTGAAATTAATTTCTTAAAATGAAATAAGTCGTAACATAGTAAGTCAACTGGAAAGTTGACTTAGAATGTAAAAGTAAACTTTTGGTAAGTGATTTATTTACAATAAATTTTGTTTTGTTCGAATCAAAGCTTTTAAATTTTATTAAAAAATTAATAAACTAATTAGATATATTTTATTTTAAAAAATTTATTTTAAAATATCAATTATTATAATAAGAAAAATTAATAAAATTAATAGTTTAAAAGTACAGTAATGGAAATAATAAGTAATATAATAATAGTAAAAATTAATTTTTGTACCTTTTGTATCAGGGTTAAATAAATAAAAAATATTATTACTTTTTTCTCGAAATTATTTTGAGCTAAGTATAAATATTAAATAATTTTGTGACAAAAAAATTATTTATTTATATTTAGATATGATATGTTATCCGTAATTAATGTTATCTAGTTTTTAATTAAGTATTATTATTAAGTTATAAATTAAAATTTTATGTTTAATAAATAGTAAATATTGTAGGGATAAGCTTATGATATAATTTAAAAGCTTATTAAATATTTGTTACAAATTTGGATTTGAAAGTAATTTTAATTTTAATAGTTTATAAACTTTTAATTAATATAATACGCTTTATATTTTTTAAAATAAATGAATTAATTTTTCTTTTTGAAATAATGTTTAAATTAGTATAAATTTTTTTAATTAATTAATTTATGTTTTATAATATTTATTTATGAATTCGGCAACTAAATTTTTCGCCTGTTTATCAAAAACATGGCTTAATGTAATTAAATATTAAGTTGTACCTGCCCAATGATTTTATAAATTTAATGGCCGCAGTAATTTGACTGTGCAAAGGTAGCATAATCATTTGTTTTTTAATTGAAGACTGGAATGAATGGTTTGACGTAAAAATAGCTTTATTAATAATTTTATTAAAAATTAATTTTTATGTTAAAAAGCATAAATAGTATTAAGGGACGAAAAGACCCCATCAAGTTTAATATACTATTTCAAAATATGATTTAATTCTTAATTTATTTGAATTATATATTTTGCTGGGGCGGTAGAAATAGATTATCTTTTTTTAATAAAAATGAATTATATTTTATTAATTATCCTATTTTATAGAATTATAATAAATTACTGTGGGGGTAACAGCGTTATTTTTTTGTAGAGTTCTTATTAATAAAAAAGATTGCGACCTCGATGTTGGATTAAATTTTTCTATTAGGTGAAGATGCTTAATGGGATAGTCTGTTCGACTATTAAATATTTACATGATCTGAGTTCAGACCGGCGTAAGCCAGGTCAGTTTTTATCTTTAATTTTGTAACAAATTAATTATAGTACGAAAGGACTTAATTAATAAAAATCTTTTATTTATTATTTTTATTATATAATAATAATTTCTAAATTGGCAGAGTAATTGCGTAAGAATTAGAATCTTAGTATAAGTATTATCTTATTTAGAAAAATAAATTAAAATGGCAGATTAGTGCTATAACTTTAAGCGTTATATATGAATATATATTCTTTTAATATATAATAGATTTAATACTAAATATATTAATTGTTACATTATTTATGTTAGTTGGAGTAGCTTTTTTAACTTTATTTGAACGGAAAATTTTGAGATATTTAGGTATACGTAAAGGGCCTAATAAGGTGGGTTTAATAGGCTTAACTCAGCCTTTTGCGGATGGACTAAAATTATTTTCTAAAGAATTTATTTCACCAATTTTAAAATTAAATTTAGGTTATTATATTTCTCCTAGAATGATTTTTATATTATCAATAATTCAATGATTATTATTTCCTTTAGAATTTCATTATGTAGATTTTTTTTTTGGTTTTTTATTTTTTATATGTATTACTGGTTTAAGAGTTTATGGTGTGATTTTTTGTGGATGGAGATCTAATTCAAAATATTCTTTTTTTGGGGCGTATCGGGCAGTGGCTCAAACTATTTCTTATGAAGTAAGATTAATATTAATTTTGTTAAGAATTATAATTATAATTAGTTCTTATGATTTAGAAAAGTTAATATCATACCAAAAATATATATGACTAATTTTTTTATTTTTACCTTTATCAATAATATGGATGTCTTCTTCTTTAGCCGAAACTAATCGAAGCCCTTTCGATTTTGCTGAAGGGGAATCAGAATTAGTATCAGGTTTTAATATTGAATATGGGGGTATTTTATTTTCATTAATTTTTATTGGGGAGTACAGATTTATTATATTTATAAGTTTACTATTTAGTTTAATATTTTTGGGGGGTATAACATATTTTTATTATTTAAAATCGATGATTTTAGTATTCATATTTTTATGAATTCGAGGAACTTTACCTCGATTTCGTTATGATAATTTAATAAACCTATCTTGAAAGGTTTATTTACCTATTTCTTTAAATATAATTGTTTTTTCTTTAGGCTTAAAGATATTTTTATTATAATATATTGTTTAGAAATAAGAATAAATCATTAGAATTATTCTTTTATATATTTTCAAAATATATACTTATATTTATAGTTAAATGATTAGATTTTTATAACAAAATTTCATAACTTTGTTACAATATTGTTTGTTAAAAAAAATATAAAATAAATTAAGGTAAAAATTATTCTAATATTTTCGTAGGGTTGTTCAATAGGTAAAGCTCCTAATCATGTTAAAATGATCAAGATATTAATAAATATTCAAAATAGTATTTTATTAAATGGGTAATTTTTATTTGACAAAATATTTGTATTTATTAAAGGTAATAAATAGAAAATAATGATAGATATAAATAATGCAATTACTCCTCCTAATTTGTTAGGGATAGAACGTAAAATAGCATAGGCAAATAAAAAGTATCATTCAGGTTGGATATGAATAGGTGTAACTAAGGAATTAGCTGGAATAAAATTTTCTGGATCATTGAGAGTTATTGGAAAATTTAAAATCACTACTATTAAGATAATTATTATACTTAAAAAGCCAATTATATCTTTTGAAGAAAATAAAGGATGAAAATTGATTTTGTCAATATTACTATTTGTTCCTAAAGGGTTATTAGAACCTATCTCGTGTAAAAATAAAAAGTGTAAAATAATTAAAAATAAAATAATGAAAGGTAAAAAGAAATGTAAAGAATAGAATCGAGTTAAAGTAGGGTTATTAACAGAAAACCCTCCTCATAATCATTCAACAACTAAATTTCCAATTAATGGGATGGCTGAAAATAGATTTGTAATAACTGTAGCACCTCAAAAAGATATTTGTCCTCATGGGAGGACATAGCCTAGGAAGGCAGTAGCTATTCTTATTAATAAAATAGATACCCCAATTATTCATGTTTTGGACAAATTATATGATTTATAATATACACCTCGTATTATATGAATATATATTAAAATAAAGAATATAGAGGCTCCATTAGCATGCATAATTCGTATCATTCATCCTATATTTACATTACGTATAATATGAGATATTGAATAAAATGCTGTTTCAATATTACATCTATAATGTATTGATAAAATGATTCCTGAAATAATTTGAATAATAATTATTAAGCCTAGTATAGAACCAAATCTTCAAAATGTTGTGATATTAGAAGGTACAGGTAAATCAATTAATATATTGTTAATTAATTTAATTAAATTATTATTTTTTCGTAAAGGTATTTTCATTATTTTTGACGAATAGGCCCAAATTTATTATTAGCAATATTTACTGAAATTAGTAATGTAATAATTAAATAAATTATTATGAATAAAGTAAAGTATATCATTGATGTTATATATATTGAAGAAATTCTTTTTATAAAATTATTTTCAGCACAAAATAATGTAGGGATTTCGATATATATATAAGTAGATAATATAATTAGAGGAGTTAATATTCATATATTTATTTTTTTAAATTTTTCGTTAGAAGAAATTCTTGCAATATAAATAAATAGGACTAGTATTCCTCCTAAAAAAATAATGATAAGGATATATGAATTTCAAGATAAATTTAAAATTAATGAAATAATTATATTAATATTAATAGTAATTATTAAAATTAAAATAATTATAGATAACGGGTGGGTAATTAAAATAGTTGATGCAGTTATTAATATCAAAGAAAATAATAAAATTTTAATACTCAAGTAATATTTTAATGAAGAATATTAATTTTGGAGATTAAAGGTAAATTTTATTTTTACTTGAAAGCTTTAAGAAAAATTTTCATTTATGACTTACAAAATCATTATTTTATAGTTTAAATTATTAAAGCTTAATTATACTAAGTTGAGAAATAATAATATTTTTTATTTTTATTATAGGTATTTATTCATATATTAATTTTCATAAACATATTTTAATAATATTATTAATTTTAGAATTATTAATACTTTTAACTTATTTAATAATATTAATTAATTTTAGTCTAATAAATTTAAATTTAAGTTTAAGGTTATATTATTTAAGAGTGTCAGTATGCGATGGAGCTTTAGGGTTAAGATTATTAGTTAAGTTAATTCGTACTTGAAGTAATGATAGAATGAATTTGTTTTCTATATATAATTAATGACAATAATATTAATAATAATAATTAGTTTAATTATAATACCTTATATTATTAATATTCAGTACAAATTAATATACATAATTATAGCATTTTATTATTTAATTTTTATTATATTATCTTTTAGAGAATTTTATAGATTTATAAATTTGAAAGTTGTTTATCATCAATTGTTAAGTTTAGACAACTTAAGATATTTATTAATTATATTAAGTTTATGGATTTTGTTACTTATATTATTAAGTAAAGGTAATAATGGTGATAATAAAATATATTTAAATATTCATAATATTCTTATTTTGTTATTAAGATTAACTTTTTTAATAAATGATTATTTAATATTTTATTTATGTTTTGAAAGAATTTTAATCCCAATTTTTATAATAATTTTAGGATGAGGGTACCAGCCTGAACGTATTCAAGCAGGATTATATATAGTACTTTATACTTTATTTGCTTCTTTACCTTTATTATTATCTTTATTTTTATTTATATCCTATTTTAATAGCCTTTTTATTAGCTATTTATTATTTAGAAATTTATTTTATCTAGAATACAATTGATTAATTATTATGTGAATAGTTGTAACTATATTTGCTTTTTTAGTTAAAATACCTATTTATATATTCCATTTATGATTACCAAAAGCTCATGTTGAAGCTCCATTAGTTGGATCAATATTATTGGCTGGGGTTTTACTAAAATTAGGGGGATATGGTATTATTCGTATAATTTTTTTGTTTAAATGTTTGTATATTAATATAAGATACTATTTTATTTGTTTTATTATATTAGGAGGAATTTATTCTGCTTTAGTATGTCTTAATCAAACGGATTTGAAAATATTAATTGCTTATTCTTCAGTAGCGCATATAAGAATTATAACTAGAGGTTTATTAACGTTAAGCTATTTAGGGATTCAAGGGGGGATAATATTAATGCTTGGGCATGGATTATGTTCTTCAGGTTTATTTTTTATTGGCAATATTATATATGAACGTTTTAATACACGGAGTATATTAGTTATTAAGGGTTTATCAAATTTATCTTATCTAATAAATGTATTATGATTTATTATATTAGTTAATAATATTTCTGCTCCTCCTTCTATAAATTTATTTAGAGAAATTAGATTATTTATTAGATTATTAAAATGAAGTTTTTTAATATTTGTTTTATTAATTATTTATATATTTATTTGTTCATGCTATACATTGTATTTATATTATATAACTAATCATGGAAAAATTAATTTAAGATATTCATTTAATAACAATAATTTACGTGAATTAATTGTTGTAATTTTACATTTAATTCCATTAAATTTATATATTATAAAAAGAGAAATTTTTTATTTTATTTATTAAAGTATAAATAGTTTATATAAAATAATGATTTGTGGAGTCATAGAATTAGTTATTAATTTATACTGTGCTTTATTTAAAATATAATATATTAAAAATTATTAGAATAATTATATTTTTTTTTGGTATTTTATTTTTGTTTTTGAGAATAGTATTTAAATTTATAAGAATAAATTTAATTCTAGAATGGAGTATTATCAAAATTATAGCTATAGATATTAAAATTATTTTGATAATTGATTTTTATTCTTTATTTTTTTCTTTTATTGTTATGTACATTTCTAGTTCAATTATTTTATTTTCTGAATACTATATAGAGGGTATTAAAATAATAAATCGATTTATTATTTTAATATTATTATTTGTAATATCTATAATTATATTAATTTATAGAAGAAATATAATTTTTTTATTACTAGGATGAGACGGTTTAGGGCTAGTTTCATTTTTATTAGTAATTTTTTACCAAAATAAAAGTTCATTATCAGGAGGAATATTAACTATTTTATCTAATCGTTTAGGAGATGGATTTTTAATTTTGGGTTTGTGTATAATATATGATGTTATAAGTTATAATTATATTTATATAACTTATTTTGATAATAAATATATATATTTTATGTTTTTAATTTTATTAGCTTGTATAACTAAAAGAGCTCAATTTCCTTTTTCTGCATGACTACCTGCAGCTATGGCTGCACCTACTCCAGTATCTTCTTTAGTGCATTCTTCAACATTAGTAACTGCAGGAGTATATTTATTAATTCGTTATAGAGATTGTTTAAAATTTATAAATTTTAATACAATTTTATTATATATATGTCTTGTAACAATAGTTATAGCAGGATTAAGTGCTATATATGAAAATGATTTAAAAAAAATTGTTGCTTTATCTACTTTAAGACAATTAAGATTAATAATATTAGCTGTATCTTTAGGAATATATGATATAGCTTATTTTCATTTAATTACGCATGCAACTTTCAAATCTTTAATATTTTTATGTGTTGGAGTTTTAATACATGGGTATAGAGGGTATCAAGATATACGTTTTATATCCTTAAAACTTAATAAATCTAATTTTTTAAGAATTTTAATAATTTATACTTTTATAACATTAGGAGGAATATTTTTTCTTAGAGGATTTTATTCCAAGGATTTAATTATTGAATTTATTTTTATACATAATTATAGAATTTTTATTATAATCATATTATATATTGGAAGTATACTAACAATTATATACAGAGTACGAGTTATTTATATAATTTATACAAATTCTCTTTGTTTTAACTCATTAAGGATAAGATTAAGGAGAAATTTATTATTACTACCTTTATTAATACTTTTTTTTTTATCTTTAATTTCTGGTAATTTAATATCTTGACTATTATTTGATTCCCCTACTCATATTATTTTAAATTTTTTTAGTAAAATTTTTATTTTATTATTAATTATTGTATCTTTAATTATTATATATCCTTTAATAAAATTATTTTTAGCAATCCATATCAAAAATAGTATTTTTAGAAGATTTTTAGGTAGAATATGATTTGTTAATAATTTCTCTTCAGAGCATATTATTTATTTGTCTTTAAGATACTCTATACATATTAATAAATTTATTGATAAAGGATGAAGAGAAAATATAGGGGGGTTAGGAATATATACTAAATTAACTAATTTAAGAAAATTTAGTAACAATTACTACTATTATAATATATCTATATATTTAATAATATTTGTTTTTTGAATTATAATTATTTTATTTATTGTTTAAGTTTAATATAGCTTATAATTAAAGCGTTGCTGTGAAGTAGCAAATAAAATTTTTAATTTATAAACATTTCAAGGACTAATCCATTTTAATTATGAAAAAATTATGTATTATATATACTATAGAAATAAAAGTTTAACATAATATAAATGCTATAAATAGAATTAGAAGTTCTAAAATTTTAACTTTCTTAATAGGAATATAAATATTCTAATATTTTATTAACAGTAAAATGCTCTAAGCTTCTATTAAATAAGTAAAGGTAATACACCAAAATTTGAGTCGAAATCAAATACAATAATTTTCGTTTTTTACTTTAAACTGTATCTTAAGATATTTTTTAATTGCAAATTAAATGTAAATATTATACTAATCAGCTTAAATAGCTCAATTTAATGCATTATTATATCATTCATAAAATAAACCGAGCATTAAAATAATTAAAAAAATTAACACTATAAAGAAAGAAATAAAAATATTATAAAATATTATAATGGGAATAGGTATTAAAATTGCAATTTCAATATCAAAAATGATGAAAATAATTGCTAACAAAAAAAATTGTATAGAGAATGGAATTCGTGTTAAACTAATAGGATTTATTCCACACTCAATAGGAGAATTTTTTTCTTTATCATATTTGATTTTTTTTCTTAATATAAAAGATAGTATAATTAAGAATAACATAATAGTTATAGTTAAGATAGATATTAATAAAATAGATTTAATTATTTCATTTTAAAAAAATTCTTCTAATTGGAAGTTAGATATACTATATATGTACTAATGAAATACAATTTATTTACCTCATCAATAGATAGAAATATACAAAAATAATCATACTACATCAACAAAATGTCAATATCAAGCGGCAGCTTCAAAGCCAAAATGATTTATTAAATTATAATGAAAATTTGATAAACGAAATAGTGAAATTAGCAAAAATAGAGACCCAATAATTACATGTAATCCGTGGAATCCAGTTGCTATAAAGAATGTTCTTCCAAAACATGAGTCAGAGAATGAAAATGGGGCATCAAAATATTCTCACCCTTGTAAAACAGAAAAATATATACCTAAAATAACAGTTATTAATAAGGCATTTTTTGCATTTTTAAAATTATTATTAATAATACTATGATGAGCTCAGGTAACTGTCACACCGGAAGAAATTAAAATTAAGGTATTAAGAAGAGGAATTCTTAAAGGGTTAAATATTTTGATATTAAGAGGAGGTCACATTATCCCAATTTCAATTGAAGGAGAAAGTCTTGAATGAAAAAATGTTCAAAAAAATGAGAAAAAGAATATGATTTCAGAAATAATAAATAAAATTATTCCTAAACGTATTCTTTCATTAACATTAGAAGTATGATGTCCTTGAAATGTAGCTTCTCGAATTACATCTCGTCACCATTGATACATAGTCAAAATTATAATAGTAATTCCTATTATTATTATTATTATTCTATTAATATAAATTAGTTCAATTAAGCCTACTAATATAATTATACCCCCAATTGCTCCTGTTAAAGGTCAAGGGCTTTGATTTACTAAATGGAAAGGGTGATATTGTTTGATCATAATTTACTTCATTATAATATAATGAAATTAAAATAGTAAATACATAAGCTTGAATTAAGGCTACAGCTAATTCTAAGACTATTAATAAACATTGTATAATAATAATAAATAATGAAATTGTAATTATATTAATAGAACAAGATGAGGATATAAGAGAAATTAGGAGATGCCCAGCAGTTATATTGGCGGCTAATCGAATTCTTAAGGTAATAGGGCGGATAATATTTCTTACTGACTCAATTATTACTATAAAGAACATTAATAAAAATGGTGTCCCTAAAGGGACTAAATGCGCTAATGTTATAGAAATTTTTGTTATTCATGAATATAATATAAATGAAACCCAAAAAATTAAGGCTAAAACTAGAGTTATAGAAATATGACTAGAAGCAGTAAAAACATAAGAGAATAATCCTATAAAATTATTAACTATAATGAAAATAATAATTATAATAAAAATTAAAATAGTTTGATTATTTATAATATTATTTTTTAATTCTAATTTAATTATATTAATAGAAATTAATATAAATCTATTCCACCGCGAAGAAATAAGTCAAAAGGTTTTAAACGAAAATATTATAATTATTCTTAATGATAATCAATTAAAATGGGCATTAAATAAAGAGGATGTAGGATCAAAAATTGAGAATAAATTAGTTATCATAATATAAAAAAATTTGAATCTCTTTTATTTTTTAAAGTTAATTTTTGGGGATTAATTTTAAATATATATCTAAAGTTGATAAATATAATTAGTATAATTAATAAAATAAAAATAAGAATTAGTAACCAATTTAAGGGTATTATTTGAGGGATGTAAAAAACATTAATTTTTAATTACTTAAATTTGACAAATTTATATTATATTTTAACTAGTTCTTTATTGAAAGTATTAATTACTATAATATAGATTAAGAGTCTAATGCTTTTATCAGCCATTCAATAATTAAAAATTTATTACTCATTTAAAGAAATTATTTATATTAATGGACTCAATTATAATGGGTATAAATCTATGATTAGCTCCACAAATTTCTGAACATTGTCCAGAATAAATACCAGGACGATTAATATTTATAAATATTTGGTTAATACGACCGGGTGTAGCATCTATTTTTAACCCTATAGATGGAATTGATCAAGAATGAATTACATCCGCGGATGTCACTAATACACGAATAGGGGTATTAAAAGGTAGTATAACTCGATTATCAACATCAAGAAGACGTATCATTTTAGAATTATTAATTATAAATGAATCAAATTCAATATTTTTAAAATCTGAATATTCATAGGATCAGTATCACTGATGTCCAATAGCTTTAATAGTTATAAATGGTTTAAAAATTTCTTCTATTATGTAAAGAATTTTTAATGAAGGAATAGTAATAAATAATAAAATAATAGCTGGTGCTATAGTTCAAATAGTTTCAATTTCTTGCCCCTGGAGTAATAAATAATTAAAATTTTTATTTAGTATAGAAAATACTATTATATAAATAATAAAAATACAAATTATAAATAAAATTAATATAGAGTGGTCATGGAATATAATTAGTTGCTCTATAGAAGGATTTGATCTATTTTGAAGTATAATATGATTTCATGTTGGCATAATTTGTGATATTAATTAATTGACTAAATGTATGGTCAGAAGGAGGAAGATTAAGTATTCATTCAATAGATGTATTTTGGGAAGAATTAAAAACAATTTGTCGTTTTCTAATTATTGATTCTCATAAAATAATTAAAAGGAAAATTACTGAAATCAAGGAAATTAAGGCACCGCAGGATGAAACTAAATTTCAGAAATAAAATGCATCAGGGTAATCAGAATAACGTCGAGGTATCCCTCTTAAACCTAAAAAATGTTGTGGAAAAAATGTTAAATTAACACCAATAAATATAGTAAAAAATTGAATTTTTAATCATCGAGGATTTATTATTAGCCCAAAAAATAGATTATATCAATTAACAATTCCTCCTATAATTGCGAATACAGCTCCTATTGAAAGTACATAATGAAAATGAGCTACAACATAGTATGTATCATGTAAAATAATATCAATTGAAGAATTTGCTAAAATAACTCCTGTTAATCCCCCAATTGTAAAAAGAAATACAAAACCTAATGATCATAAAGTTTGGCTATTAAATTTAATTTGAGAACCATGAATAGTTGCTATTCAACTAAAAATTTTAATTCCTGTTGGGATAGCAATAATTATAGTGGCAGATGTAAAATAAGCGCGCGTATCTACATCTATTCCAACAGTAAATATGTGATGGGCCCATACAATAAAACCTAAAACTCCAATTGAAACTATAGCATAAATTATTCCTAAGGTTCCAAATGTTTCATTTTTTCCTCTTTGAGTTATTAAAATATGAGAAATTATTCCAAATCCGGGAAGAATTAAAATGTACACTTCAGGGTGACCAAAAAATCAAAATAAATGTTGATACAAAACAGGGTCTCCTCCTCCAGATGGGTCAAAAAATGAAGTATTAAAATTTCGGTCAGTTAATAATATAGTAATTGCCCCTGCTAAGACAGGGAGAGAAAGTAAAAGAAGTACTACAGTAATAAGAATTCTTCATACAAATAGAGGAATTAATTCAAATTTTATACCTTTAGAACGTATATTAATAATTGTTGTAATAAAATTAATAGCACCTAAAATTGAAGAAACTCCAGCTAAATGAAGGGAGAAAATTGATAAATCTACAGAGGGGCCTGAATGAGATAAATTAGAAGATAAAGGGGGGTAGAGAGTTCATCCTGTCCCTGCTCCGGAATCTACAAAGGAGGATATCAATAAAAGTATTAGTGAAGGAGGTAACAATCAAAATCTTATATTATTTATTCGGGGAAATGCTATATCTGGTGCACCAATTATTAAAGGGACTAATCAATTTCCAAATCCCCCAATTATTATGGGTATAACTATAAAAAAAATTATAATAAAAGCATGTGCTGTTACTAGTACATTATAAATTTGGTCATTTCCAATTAATGATCCTGGTATACCTAATTCAGTTCGAATTAATATTCTTATAGCTATTCCAATTATCCCCGATCATACTCCAAAAATTAAATATATAGAACCAATATCTTTATGATTAGTTGAAAAAAGTCATCGCGGTACTATGACTGATAAAAGTGATAGATTGTAAATCTATATATGAATAAATTTCTGGTGCCATAAAATTTTATAGTATAATAAATATATTAATTTGCAAAATTAATGATACCTTTAGGTTAAAATTTAAGATTTAAATGCTTCATTTATTTTTAACTTTGAAGGATAATAGTTTTTATTAACTTAAAATCTTATAAAATAAATGAAATAGGAATTATCATAATTGATGGAATAATTATTATAATAAATTTTAGATTAACAATTTTTTTTTTTATTATAAAAAGAGGTGAAGAAGTAAAAATTATAAATGAAATTCATGTTAAACGTAAATAAAAATATATACTAATTAAAGAACTAATAATTATTGTTAATGAAATAATAATTAAGTTATTTAAAAGTATATATTGAATTACATATCATTTAATAATAAACCCACTTAAAGGGGGTAACCCTATTAATGACAAAATGATAAATGATATAATTATATTATTTAATAAAAATATATCATTTAAGGAATTAATATTATAAAAATTTATTAAATAAATTAAAGTCAAAAGAAGAATAAAGTAGATAATTATATAATTAATTATTAAAGAAATATTTATAACTAATGAAGATACAATTCAGGATATATGATTTATTGAAGAGCAAGCTATAATTTTTTTTATGGAAGTATTATTAAAAGCTAAAATTACTGCAATAAAAGAATTAATTAAAATAATAATTCATAGCATAAAATTTTTTGTTAAGCAATTATACAAAATATATAAAGGGGAAAATTTTTGGATAGTTATAATTAATGAAATATTTATTCAAGAAATTTTATTTATAATTGATAAATACCATTGATAAAAGGGGAATACACCTATCTTTATAAGTATCGAAAATATTATTAAAAATGAAAATATATTGGAATTTATACTTATTAAAAGAATAGAAGAAAAAATTATTAAATTTGAAGCTAAAGCTTGAATAAGAAAATATTTTATCCTTCTTTCTCTCGATAAAAGTGAGTTATTAATTAAAATTAAAGGAATAAAAGCTATAGTATTTAATTCTAAACCAATTCATATCGAAAACCATGATGAAGAAGAAAAAACAATTAATAATCTAAAAATTAAAATTGTTAAAACTATTTTGTTAAATCATATATATAATATCTTTATTAAACTAAAAATTTAAACTTATAATTTTACTTTTAAAAATGTATAATTTTTATTATCAAGTGTAATTTTATTAAATATAGGATAAAGTTTATTAATAAAGTAGCGGCTTTATTTTTTTGTAACTAAAATCCTATATTTTTAAATTAATTAATTGTATATAATTTTTATTGGAACTAATTTTACTTTTAAAAATGTATAATTTTTATTATCAAGTGTAATTTTATTAAATATAGGGTAAAGAGTTTATTAATAAAGTAGCGGCTTTATTTTTTTGTAACTAAAATCCTATATTTTTAAATTAATTAATTGTATATAATTTTTATTGGAACTAATTTTACT